CGAGTTCCAATGAAAACCACACAATTGAAGAAAATGTCCGAATTTGCTATTTAGAAAATCAATAAACTAAGGTTTTGTCGTTCTAGATATCAGATTCAACGGAAACAATTACAGCAGTAGGGGGGGGGGAAATCAAAAAACAAGTCGAGCAAAATTATACAAAGTTATATACAAGTTGCTACCCCCCCTCAGTCTTTCTTTAATTGAATTTCGTTTGATTAGACGGAAGTTACTTAAAAACTTCCGCTTTCTTTAAAAGATTCTGAACAGTTCCTGTGGGTTGAGCACCTTTTTCAAGGAAATATAGAATAAGAGGAACGTTTAAATAAGTTTGATTCTTCATTGGATCATAAAACCCCACTTTTCTAAGATCTTTTCCTTCTCTTCGGGATCGAACATCAATTGCAACGATTCGATAGACGGCTCATTGGGATAGATGTAGATGACCAACACCCCCCCTAGAACCGTATAGGAAGTTTTCTCCTCGTACGGCTCGAGAAAAATGATTTGCTTCGAAGTTTTGTCTATGTATGCAATTCTAATAAATTAAATGACAAATGGGCCTAGAAAATCAATTAGACTCTGATTTCAGTCTTTTTTCCTTCCTGAAAATGAAAAAGAAATCATTCGTACTCATAACTCAAGTTGGATAACTCTCAAATAGCTCAAAGGAAAAATCTTTAGTCACTTTCATTTATTGAGTGGTCTTTAACCCCTTTTGTTTTGTTTGTTTTTTGTCTCGTTTCAAATCCTATTTGGATTCTTTAGTCTGATCCAATTAGTGAGACTATCGAGACAATTAAAAAGGTCTTTCCTTGTTCTTAGATCCTTTATCCTTATTTTAAATCATTGGGTTTAGACATTACTTCGGTGCTTCTTAATCCTTTCAAAGTGGCAGCAACATACCCCCCTTTTGATTTCTTTCTATCAAAGAATCCTACGGACAGTTGATTCACGTGTGATACACTTTGAATCGAAAAAGTTTGCTAAATTCTAACAAGTCTTGCTTTTGAATTGGAAACTTGCTCGAATTGGATCCTTTCGATTTCTATATATGGAAGATACGTTTACGAAGTTGTTCCGATTAATTGGCATTAACCCTAGATCCTTGCCCCCGAGAAATGAATTAATCTTTTCTACTCGAGCTTCATCTTGGACTATTTACAACCCAACAAAAAATCGAGTGTAACAGAACAAACAATGTCGAGCCAAGAGCAGTCTCATCCTTAGATAAATCAAAAATGGTGGATGGAAAAATCCACAACGGATCGTGTCCTTCAAGTCGCACGTTGCTTTCTACCACATCGTTTCAAACGAAGTTTTACCATAATATTCCTCTAATTTGGAACCGGTATGGAATTGATTCAATTATGGAATCATGAATAGTCATTGGTTCAGTTGTACATAGACGTCGTAATCTAGGCTTTTTCTTCTATATATGATATGAAACGATTTTTCTGAAAAAGTCTTAGCAAGACAGCATCTTTCACATACATAAATAATATATAGATAATAATATATAGATAATAGCAAGAAATCGAAATATATAAACGAATAACTTTTTGAATCTGCATCTTCAAGTGACTCAACAGGATAGATTAAACGATTTCCTACTTTTTGAGTACCAAATAAAGATTCCACTTACAAGCAATCATTAAAAATATTTAATAAAAATAGTTCTAATTGAAATTGAAAAAGTTTTCTATTTAGACATCATTATTTAATTTGATTATTTAATTTGAAGAAAATTGGACAATAAGCATGACGTTTGATCTTCATAGGAAGATAAGTCTTTCTTTTTGAATTGACTCATCACTGATTTAATTTTAAATAGATAAAAGAAAAGAAAAACGAAATCCAATTTTTTTTCATGAGATGGATAAAAAAATGATCTAAGTTAAGATTTGAATCTTTATTCTTTTCGTCTGATTACGAAAATCAAAAAAATAAGGAGGGTTTTTCATATCTATCAGATAGACTGAAGAGTTGTCACTGTTATAGATATTCTATAATATAGAATTTAAATAATTTAAGGTATCAAAAATCTTTTTGACAAAAACCGAAAAATTATTGTCATTGAAATAGAACGATACATACCATATAAGCGAAACATTTCCTCATTTTATATATTTTAGATGATATATATTTATAGATTATAGATTTTGTTTAACATGGGATTAAGTAATATTTCACAATAATCGACTCTTATCATAAAGTGAATAAAAGGGTGATAGGGGAAATCACCCCTGCCTCAATTGTTCTGTAGATTTCCAATTTTTACTTAGAGCCAAACACGAAATACCTAAATAAAATGGGATTCAAAGAAAATATATCGGCTCCATAACATATTTCTATATGATATGTAACTTGATCATTTGTTAATGAGATTCGAACAGACACAGATATTAAAATGAATACGGATTTACTCCTATCCACTGACCTACTTCTTTCTATAGTCATAATGGAGCATAAAAAAATGGATATGTACTGGGACGGAAGGATTCGAACCTCCGAATGGCGGGACCAAAACCCGTTGCCTTACCACTTGGCCACGCCCCATTTCAATTTCTAATCTACACTAAGAAACAATAATATTGGTATTGGTTGTTTGTCAACTCCAGTCCAAATATCTCCAAATATCTATATATCTATAGAATAGATTGGTACTAGGATTTTGATACATATAGATATAGAATTCAACTTAATTTATTGATCATTACATAGAATTCAATTAAGATATTGTATGAAAATATGATTTCTTCTATTCTCCTTTGAGAATTGGAGGATTTTTGATTGGGTGGGTTCAAAGAAAAAGAAGGATTTTTTGTCTACCTTACTTACTTTCTTCCTTGTTCCTTATATCAAAAACTCAATCAAAATGCAATTATCTCCAAGAACAAAATGTCTGTTATGCTTAATATCGTTAGTTTGATCTGTATTAATTCTGCCCTTTATTCGAGTAGTTTTTTCTTCGGCAAATTGCCTGAAGCATATGCTTTTTTGAATCCAATCATAGATGTTATGCCAGTCATACCTGTGCTTTTTTTTCTCTTAGCTTTTGTTTGGCAAGCTGCTGTAAGTTTTCGATGAGATCCTTAATAATAATATCTTAGAAAATGCATGATTTCTTCGAGAAAAATTCTAACAATTGAGAAAATCAGATAAGTTTTAGAGTATGAATCCTAGATTAGCACACTGAAATTCTTGGATAGTCGCCATAAATCCGGCTTACCCCCATTTCCTCATTTTTGACCCCCTTTCCAGTGAAAGACCCTAACCCCATTAGGGTCTCCCACAATATCGAATTTGGAGTGGTGTCAAAATAGGATATGTGGTAGAAAAATGGAAGATCTATTCTCTTTTTTTTTTCCAAAAAATCATCTTGGAGATTGTGTAATGCTTACTCTGAAACTCTTCGTTTATACCGTAGTGATATTTTTTGTTTCTCTCTTTATCTTTGGATTCCTATCTAATGATCCGGGGCGTAATCCTGGACGTGAAGAATAAAATCCAAAGGGTTTTCCTTGGGAAATTTTCAAATTTTCTTAGGATTTTATCTATTCCACACGCTTAACTAAGATTTTCAAAATTGAAAAATAAAATAAAGCAAGTCATTAACGGAAACGGAAAGAGAGGGATTCGAACCCTCGGTACAAATAACTCGTACAACGGATTAGCAATCCGACGCTTTAGTCCACTCAGCCATCTCTCCCAATTGCAAAAGATAATTACTACATTACATTACACATAATGTAAGGAGTCTTTCTCGCTCTTTTTTCTCTATTCTAAACTAAAAGAGGGGCTCGAGCCCGCCACTAATCGAACTAAAGAAAAATAAGGAAGACCTCCTTGTGTTGATTTTGTTCGAAAGGCCCTTGTTATTCTGATGGCCTGGCCTGGTCAGTACCTAGCCGGGCCTTTTTTTTTTGTTCTAACGAATTATAGATAAATAATGATTTATCTGATATCTGATTTGAAAACACAAATATTTGTTTTTTTTTTATTATATTATTATATTTTTTATTATATTATTATATTCAATTGAATATTTTATATTCAAGCAACAACAAAAAGAATAAAAACTGTTTCCATTTTTTTTCTTGTTATATTTTATTTTTTATTTCATTTTCCGAACTAAAAAAGAAACTATAGATTCTGGACAATGCATTTTTCTGTTATGATTGTAGTGTTTTTTTCGATCCGTATCTATCTTCTTTCAACAAAAAAGAAAACTTTAGTTATTTAATTTCAATTAAATGAAGCCTCTTTTCCGAATCTCATTAAATTTTTATCTACCCACGAAAAAGTTCAACACTCCAAGTTTGATGATCCTATCTTGATCATGCTCAATTATCTTGTTCGACAAAAGCTCCATTTGTATACAATAATCATATTGTAGCGGGTATAGTTTAGTGGTAAAAGTGTGATTCGTTCTATTAGCCCTTTAATAGTTAAAGGGTCTTTCGGTTTTATTCATATTCCGATCAAAAACTTTATTTCTTAAAAGGATTTAATCCTTTACCTCTCAATGATAAAGTCGAGAAAAAAATACACATTCTCGTGATTTGTATCCATGAGTCACTTATAAATTGAAAAGTTGGATTATGAAATTGCGAAACATAATTTTTGAATTGGATCAAGACTTCCAATTGAATAAGTATGAGTAAAGGATCCATGGCTGAAGATAAAAAGTCAATTTCCAATCGTAACTAAATCTTCCATTTTTTTTTTGGATGTCTAAAGAAAGAAATTGAAGCAAAATAGCTATTCAACGATGTCTTTGGTTTACTAGAGACATCGTCATATTATATTGTTTTAGCTCGGTGGAAACAAAATTCTTTTCCTTAGGATCCTCTCAAATAGAAATAGAGAACGAAGTAACTAGAAAGATTGTTAGAATCACCTTCTTCTAGAAGGATCATCTAGAAAGCAATTCATTTTGTTTGTATTCAGACAAAAAGCTGACATAGGTATTATGGGTATAATTTTGTTCATTTTGT